GGCCTCTCCGTGGGTGTCCGGTAACCACGTATGTAAGGGTATAATCGGCGATTTGACAGCAAAAGCAATAAGAAATCCAATATAGAATATTATTTCCAGTGCGACAGGATATGATTGATTAGCTAATGTTTCAAAATTTAATGTTGGTTCATTAGAACCGTATAAACCAATACCCAAAACTCCTATTAATAGAAAAATGGACCCCCCTGCAGTGTACAAAATAAATTTTGTAGCCGAGTACAGACGTTTCTTTCCCCCCCACATGGATAGAAGTAGATAAACGGGAATTAATTCGAACTCCCACATGATGAAAAAAAGTAAAAGGTCTCGAGAAGAAAATGATCCTATTTGACCACTGTACATTGCTAGCATCAGGAAATGAAATAATCGCGAATCTCGAGTAACTGGCCAAGCCGCCAAAGTTGCTAAAGTGGTGATAAATCCTGTTAGTAAAATAGGCCCTATAGAAAGTCCATCTATTCCCAATCTCCAGTAAAAATCAAAAAAATTGATCCATTTATAATCTTCCGCCAGCTGGATTAATGGATCGTCCAATCGGAAATGATAACAAAATGCATAGGTTGTTAGAAGGAGTTCTAATATGCATATACACATTGTATACCACTTAATTAGCTTATTTCCTCTATGAGGAAGAAAGAAAATTAAAGAACCCGCAGATATTGGTAAAACTACAATTGTTGTTAACCAAGGAAAAAAATTCGTGGTAAAGACAAGATACACTTGGACCAGAAAAACCCGTGCTCAAAAAACCTTTCTGAGCACGGGTTTTTTCAGTAAAAAAAAGAAAATGGATTCAAAATGTATTCAAGTAGGGGTTTTCTGGAACATATCAATAAGCTAGACCCATACTTCGAGTTGTTTCATGCCATAAATAAACTCGAACGCTCAAGAAATCCGTTGGACAGGCGGATTCACATCTCTTACAACCAACACAGTCTTCTGTTCTTGGAGCGGAAGCAATTTGCTTAGCTTTACATCCATCCCAAGGTATCATTTCTAACACATCGGTGGGGCAGGCTCGAACACATTGAGTACACCCTATACATGTATCATAAATTTTTACTGAATGTGACATGGGATCTATAAATTTTTGAACATCATAAAATTTCAATCTAGTAAACTTGTAAATGAATCAGTATAGTTACACACCAGATGAATCAACGATTTACCAGAAATTTTCTAATCAATTTACTTCGGGATCAACTCATAAGAAAGGACCAAGATACTTTGATTTCTTACGTTTTCGAAAACATGATGTAGATTCCACCCTATTGGACATGCTAATTCAAATTGGTGAATTTTATAATTTAATATTATTAATATTACTTATTCAATAAAGTTGATTGATTGATACGCGTTGATTTTCTGTTACGATAAATCGAGGAAACAATAGCTAATCCAATAGCTGCTTCAGCGGCTGCAATAGCTATAACAAAAATTGAGAAAATATTTCCTTTTAATTGCCGACTATCAAAAAAATCAGAAAATGTTACAAAATTTATATTAACCGCATTCAGTATAAGTTCAAGACACATAAGGGCCCTAACCATATTTCGACTCGTGATCAATCCATAAATACCGATAGAAAATAAATAGGCACTCAAAACAAGTATATGCTCGAGCATCATTGACCAACTCCTTATCAATTTCGATTGATTTTAATATGAACAATAATTCAACGGATTTGATTGACTAGAATCTAACAAAAAGAATATATTGGAAATACATCGAATAAACGAATTTCTATTTTATACACATTTTATACACAAGCAATATTCAAATAGAATTCAAAGAAAATAGATGCGATAAGACATAAAAAAGTTTCATTTTGATTGCTTGCTATTCCTAGTTAGAAAGATTTATTACTGACGAGCCACAGCAATTGCACCTATCAAAGCAACTAAAAGAATTATTGAAATGAATTCAAATGGAAGAAAAAAATCTGTTGCTAAATGAATTCCAATTTGTTGACTATTACTTATCAAATCTTGCTCTATAATTTGGTTTGATCTTGTAGTCCAAATAATCCCGTACCATGATGTATCTAATATAGTAGTAATTAGCGAAACAAGAATACTTGTACAAACCAACGAAGTAAGGCCATTCCCAACGGTCCACAGATTAAAATCTTTAGAATATTCTGAACCATTCATGAACATCACAGCAAATAGGATTAAAACATTTATGGCTCCCACATAAATAAGGAGTTGGGCAGCAGCTACAAAATGAGAATTTGAGAGAATATACAATAAGGATATACAAACAAGAACCAATCCCAATGAAAAGGCAGAATAAATTGGATTGGGAAGTAATACCACTCCCAGGCCCCCTAATATAAGACCCGATCCCAGAAAAACTAAAATAAAATCGTGTATTGGTCCAGGCAAATCCATTCTGTGTAAAATAAGAGATAAATAAATCGAAATGCTTTTCATGATCTTATTGACCCGACCAGGAATTTTTTTTTATGATACGTTCCTAATTAAATAAAATACTAATCTATTAGGTGGGAATTGCTCTAAGTACAATTATTGGACAGTTTCGTTTTTGATTCTTTTTTTGTTTGTTCAAAAGAAAAGGGTATTTTTTTTTTTGAAACTATATATTTCGAAATAATTACGAATATATTAATAGATTTAAAATAAAAATGAATCCGAAATTCTTATCAACCAGTTACTTTGTAATTGAATTTTTATTTATTGAACAAAGTCCTCATTCTTTTTTTTTTTAATTCAAACCAAACACTCTTTCTTTTAACTTAAACCAAAAAGGAACCTTAAAAGAATTCGTAATTTCTCTTTAATAGAATAGTAGGTTTACTTACTCAGTTTTTTTTTTATCGAATTCGAAATTGTTCGAATTGTATAATCGTCAATTACTGACATTGGTAAACGGCCCAAAGCAATTTGATTATAATTCAATTCATGACGGTCGTAAGTAGAAAGTTCATATTCTTCAGTCATTGATAAACAATTTGTTGGACAATACTCAACGCAGTTACCACAAAATATACAAATTCCGAAATCAATACTGTAATTAAGCAATCGTTTTTTTCGAATATCCGTTTCAAATTTCCAATCTACAACAGGTAGATCTATAGGGCATACACGAACACATACTTCACAAGCAATGCATTTATCAAATTCAAAATGAATTCGCCCGCGGAAACGCTCTGATGTGATTAATTTTTCATAAGGATATTGAATAGTTACGGGTAAACGATTTGCGTGGGATAAGGTAATCATGAAACCTTGACCAATGTACCTTGCGGCTCGGACCGTTTGGTGGCCATAATTCATGAACCCAGTTACCATAGGGAACATATCGTGAATATCTATGAATAATTTGATGTTTGTTTCTTTCTCTTGTTTGAACCAAGCCATGAATCTCATATTTTTTTTATTTACAGTGAAAGAAGTTGGAAAGAAGTTGTTAATAATAGATTACCGAGAGAAATGGGTAAAAGAAATTTCCATCCAAGATTTAATAATTGGTCCATTCTTAACCTAGGTAAAGTCCATCGTGTTGCGATAGAAATAAACAAAAACAAATAAGTTTTAGCTAATGTAATAAAGATACCAATTGTCGTTCCAAGGATTCCATTCATTTTATTTATTTCAAATAGCTCAGGGACGAATACGTACGGAATGGAAATATTCCAACCCCCCAAGTAAAGAACTGTTACAAATAATGAAGAAAGTAATAGATTTAGATAGGAAGCAACGTAAAATAAACCAAATTTGATACCTGAATATTCGGTTTGATACCCTGCTACTAATTCTTCCTCGGCTTCTGGTAAATCAAAAGGTAATCTCTCACATTCTGCTAGAGAAGAAATTAGAAAAACGATAAACCCTATTGGCTGACGCCACAAATTCCATCCCCAAAAACCATATTTTGATTGTGCCTCAACTATATCAACTGTACTTGAACTGTTAGATAATTATAGTCGATGATAACATCACTGTTTCCATCGCTAGTCCAAAACCGTACATGAGATTTTCACCTCATACGGCTCCTCGTGAGTCACAAATAAATTTAAGGACCGAATCCGTATTATTTATCTTCGTATGGTTGTAGAATAGATACAGAAAAAATGGATTGGAAGGTCCAAAATTATACCAATGGAATTCTGTCTGCTATATTCTGAAAGAATAAAAAAAAGTGCTTCTGAATTGATCTCGCCCGTTAATAATTTCAATTTTTATTTGTTGAGTAATAACTTAAGCCTTTAATAAAATACTTCTTGTAGAATATCAATCGATATTTCAACCCATTGTTTTCGATTACGAAAAAAATGAAACATTACCTTAGCTCATAAATCATGACACGGATTAGGTCTCTCTATATATATGAAAGAAAGAATAAAAAAAAGATTTCTTTTTTATTCTTTATTGTTTATTTTTCGTTCCTATTCTTCTTTCGGATCTGAGAAAACCACGAATGGGGGCTTAAACTAAAAAATAGTAAAGGATTTTTTCGTTCCTGATAGTCATTACTTTAATCGGCGGATAGGAGCATACTCTGGACCGGAATCGTGGGGAGTACTGCCTAGTCATTTCTACGAATTTAAAGCCCCAATTAGTATTCTTTTTATGTTATCCAGAAGTCTCTTTTTATATAATTTACATAATCTCCATTACTAATCCTTTGTGTATTTTGGTGTTCCTAACCATCCACTCATTTTTTTGTTCAATCCCCCGTTTGTTTAGCAATACATGTATGGGACCATACAAAGGATAGCTAAAACTCTATACGGTTGATCTTTTGAGCCCGCTTCAAGCTAGATTGACTAATCAACCCGTCTTGGGGTAAAGACTTCTTCCGCGTACGTTTTCTTCCACTTAACTCTTGTACATAGGAAATGAGATTCAATTTTTTTTTGTTTAATTTACTGCGAATTTATAAGCTGCTTTCTTTCACTCATATATAACTATCTAATTTAGTTTATCAACCTGAACTGAAGGATAATAAAAAACGAGGATATCTATTCAATCCATTCAACTTATTTTCTAGAATGAAAGGAATAGGGAAAATAAAAGTTTATATTTCAACGAATCGCACGTAGAGATATTGATAAAACACATAGAGTTAATGGTATTTCATAACTAATCGATTGAGCAGCAGCTCGCAGACCACCTAAAAAGGAATATTTATTATTTGATCCGTATCCTGACATAAGAAGTCCAACGGGAGCAATACTTGAAATGGCAATCCATAAAAAAATACCGATATTGAGATCGGCTAAAATAAGGCGAGAGCTAAAAGGAATTACTGAAAAACTTAGTAAAATTGATATGACTGCTATAGACGGTCCAATACTAAATAAACGAGTATTTCCTCTAGATGGAAGAATATTCTCTTTGAAAAGCAGTTTTGTTCCATCTGCTAGAGCTTGAAGAATTCCCAAAGGACCGGCGTATTCAGGCCCAATACGTTGTTGTATTCCTGCAGATATTTCTCTTTCTAACCATACAATTACTAGTACACCTATTGTGATTCCCAATACAAGAGTCAAAATAGGGACCAACATCCATATGATCCCATAGACCTCTTTTAAAGATTCCAATCTGTAAAAAGAATTGATATCTTGTGCTTCTGTCGTATAAATTATCATTTCAACGATCCACTTCTCCCATAATGATATCTATGCTACCTAGTATCGTCATAATATCAGCCAATTTCATTCTTTTAACTAACTGAGGAAGAATTTGCAAATTGATAAAACCCGGCGGGCGAATTTTCCATCTCCAAGGAAAACCGCTTTGATCCCCTATCAGAAAAATTCCTAATTCTCCCTTTGGGGCTTCCATTCTCGCATAAAGTTCTTGTCTCGGTAATTCAAATGTGGGAGAGGGTTTTTTACTAATGAATCGATATTCAAAATCATTCCATTCTGGATCCCTTTCTCGATCAAAGCATCGGATTTCTAAATTCTCATAGGGACCCCCCGGAATTCCTTCCAGGGCCTGTTGAATTATTTTTATGGATTCCGTCATTTCACTGATTCGGACTAAATAACGAGCTAATGAATCTCCTTCTTTTTGCCACTGGATTTCCCAATCAAATTCGTCGTAACACTCATAACGATCAACTTTCCGAAGATCCCATTTGATTCCAGATGCTCGTAGCATTGGGCCGGATAAACCCCAATTTATTGCTTCTTCTGCACCAATAACGCCTATCCCTTCAACTCGTTCTAAAAAAATAGGATTTCGCGTAATAAGTTTTTGATATTCAACAATTCCTGTTAAAAAATAATCGCAGAAATCCAAACATTTATCTATCCAGCCATAAGGTAGATCGGCCGCCACTCCTCCGATACGAAAATAATTATGCATCATTCTCATACCGGTGGCAGCTTCGAATAGATCATATACTAATTCTCTTTCTCTGAAAATATAGAAAAAGGGGGTCTGTGCACCAATATCTGCCATAAAAGGTCCAAGCCATAATAGATGAGAAGCTATACGACTCAACTCCAACATAATTACTCTGATATAGCTGGCTCTTTTAGGGACTTGAATATTCCCCAATTGTTCTGGTCCATTTACGGTTATTGCTTCCGTGAACATAGTGGCTAAATAATCCCAACGCGTTACATAAGGCAAATATTGTATAATTGTTCGATTTTCCGCAATTTTTTCCATTCCTCTGTGTAAATAACCTAATATTGGTTCACAGTCAACAACATCTTCACCGTCTAGAGTAACGATGAGACGAAGAACACCGTGCATCGATGGGTGCTGAGGTCCCATATTGACTATCATAAGGTCTTTTTCTGTAGCTGATAGATTCATAAGTTTTTACTCGATTCATTCTTACATGAATTGTTGAAAACGAAAAGAAGTACATCAAAATTAAAATCTACTAAATCGACTAATTCAAATAATTAAAAATTTGCAAATTAACGATTTTTTGATTCCCGAATATCCAACTCACTAATTAATTCTTTATAACGTATTTTATTTTTATTTGATAAATAAGACAGTAGTCGTTGACGTTTTCCTAGAATTTTACGTAGACCTCTCTGAGATAAATAGTCTTTTTTGTGCAATTCCAAATGTGAAGTAAGTCTTCGTATCTTATTGGTGAAACTAACTATTTGAAATTCAACGGACCCCCTGTTTTCTTCTTTTTTTTCTTGAAAAATAACTGAGATGAATGAATTTTTTACCATAAAACAAAATATTCTCTCCCCCTTTTTTTGAATGTTAATTTTACTGATCAGTAATAATAATACCAGTCATTTTGATATACACAATGATTTTAAGTTCGTTATGAACTTTATAATTTTTTTCAAATAAAATGAATCAATCCGGTTTTCAATTTGATTCGTATCGGGATACAAAAGAGTGATAGATTTCTATAAAAGATAAAATTTTAGAGTTCAAATAAGAGGATTTTGTTGATTCATTTGTTGATCTAATTGATATGTATGTCATTAAATTAGTATCATGTATCAGAATGAAATGTAAGACAATCCGCGTGCCCGTCTATTTGTTTGTTATTTGTGTTCATATACCCGGCACGGTACATAATATATGGGAAAATGTACCATTAACGAATTTTCAACCGCGGATACATATGTATCCTTACCATACTGAAACGACTGCCATTATTAGTATTAAACCAATAGCGATTCATACAAGCTAAATCTTCTAATCGATAATTGGGCCAAAGAAAGAACTTTAATTTAATTAGTTTCTTTTTCTCACCATCAAGATCTTTGTTTTTAGTCAAAACTTGACCACAGTTTTTTACATTATTTAAAAAGACTGGATTTCTATGCATACCATTTTTATCCCTTGAATTGAAAGAAATTCGAATTCGCAATTCTCGCCGGTGGTTAGGGGATAAAATATTTTCAGGAACAAATAAATCATAATGATTTTTGTCTTTATTTTCAGTCATTTTTTGATGTCTTGCAATAGATTCATCAAAATTCTTTTTATCAATATAGTTTTTTTCTTGGTATCTTTGATTAATTTGGTGTTTATTTTTATGAACCAACGAAATACTTATAGTTTGATATAGAATAAATTGTCCATCATTTTTTACCGACAGACGAACTGGATCGATAATCAATATTCCCTTTTTCATTAATTCTCTAAGAGTTAAATCCTTATGAATCATAAAAATATCCAGATCCATTTCTCCCCTTTGAATAGAGGATATAACAATTTTGTTTGGATTTATCAGTCTAAGCAGGAGACAATATACTTTGATATTATTGATTATTCTTTGATTTAAAGAATCATCCCATCTCAATTGAAAACGCAAATATCTTTTTAGGAAGAAATCAAGCTCTGCTTCTGTGTTACTCTTGTATTGCTTTTTCTTTCTACGTTTTTTTATGTCTGATTTGCCATAATCTTCTTCAACATCTTTTTCTTGGTTTGAGAGAACGTATTTTAAATTTCCTTGTTTTTGTGCATCTGATACAAGATCCCCTTCACCTATGGGTTCTTTTTCTTCTTGATTTCGATTCTCTAATCCAATAATTTTTTTTTCATTCGGTGCTATAAGGGGGTCCCTTTTTTTATTTTCAATAATATTTTGATTAATGTTCCCATTTACATTAAAATTTAAAAGAAGTAATTTTATTGGTATGATCCATGGTTTAACCTTATATGCATTATATAGCAGCACAAATTCTGGGAAGAACCAAAGTTCCAGATTCGATATAGGCCGACTTAGTATTTCTTCATTCATTCCCATCCAATCAAATGGGCTTCCTTTTTTACTGGATGCGTTGCTTTCGTGATCTTGAAAAATTGTGAAATAAAAAAGGTCCGTTTTATCAATTATTTCATAATTATTAACCCCAGCCTTACTATTTTTGTTACTCTTGGTACTGGTATCCACCCAGTACTCAATATCAGCCTTATTTCTAAGACAAAAATGAAGAATTCCCCAATTAAAAAACTTTCTATGCGAAAAATTCCCCATAGCATCTAAGATATTGTCTTCTCCTAGATCATTATGGATAGGGATATCCCTCAGTGTATCAAAAAATTTGCGTTTATCCATGTTGTAATTATAAGAAATCTCTTCCCTCTTATTTACTTGGAATGGTGATCCATAAGCATACGGGTCCCTCTTATCTTGATAATTAATAGATTTATATGATAAAAAATCATATCCATAGTGTTTTTTAAAATTCGATTTTTTAAATTTTTGTTCTTGAGTAAGTTTATATTCTTGATTTAGTAATGAATTCGCTTGAAAATCATTTTTTTTTTCGTAATGAGTTAATCTTTCTTTTTCATATGAATCCCATTTTGTTAAATCTTTATTTTGAGCCAGATAGTGTTGATTGACTCTATTTCGCCATTGTCTTGGTACTAATCTAAGCCATCTACTCTGAAATAAATTGTATTGATAACGACTCCTTAACCAGTTTTTCCATTCATTGATTCCAGAATGCAAAAAGATTTTCTGTCTTAACCCATAATCATGTCTTAATCTGGAATGAGATACTCCCTGTTCTTCAAAATAATCTTTTATTTCATTTTTAAGAAAACGAGATGTTCCATGATATTGAAGGATAGGTTTGAATTTATAAAAACTAATAGCCTGGGTTTGTGATAATTTGTAAAATACATAGGCTTGTGAGAGGGAGAATAAGTCACAAAAAGCTTTTTCGTTTTTATTTCTAATACTAACATTAGAAAGTGAAGAAAGTGAGTTTTTTATATTTATAGTTGAAATAAAATGAATTGTATTTTTAGTTGTTTTATCTTGATTTGCTTCATTATTGTGAATGAATTTCTCAATCATTTTTTTTGTTGATTCAAGAAAAAGTTGTGTATTGGTTCTTGGAAAATTAATGATATATAGAAGAATATCTATGTATATCTTTTCAATGAAAAATTTTATAAAAAAATAGAATTTACGGATTAATCGAATATTTCTTCTTTTTAATATTTGCAAATTTTTTTTTGATGATTCTAATATTTTATCCGGATAACTTATTTTATTAGAACTAATATTTATTTCTTGAGTTAGAAATTCGTTTTTCTTGTCTTTTATAATTAAAATTTTTTCTATTTGATTTTTGATTGTGTTTGTTCTCGTAGTCAGATCTTTTATTTTTTTTTCGGTTAATGAATAATTTGTCCACCCCGTGGATTGAATTTGAAGGGATGATTCGTGAATCATCTCATTACTGATTATCGAATCCTTTTTAGTTTCGTCCAATTCAGATATTTCTCTCAACCCAAAAAATTGAATTTTTGAGAGTTCTTTTACTATTCCCTTTAGAAATAGAATGCTTTGAGTGATCCATTTTTTTGTTTCTTTTGAGACTTTTCGAAAAAATGTTGTTTTTTCTTTTAAAATTGTTAAAGCTATAAAACATTTCGTTTTCAGTTTTTTTATTTTTTTTTTTAGCTCTTTTAAAATAGGCTCAAAAAACGAACGCCGTTTTCGAGGAGAATTTCGAGGAGAACCAAAAGGTAGTTCAGTTTCCATTCCCCAAACTGTTAAAAAGCAAAAATCATTCTTTTGACCCTTCTTTTTTTTCATTGGATCTTTATGAGAGGGTTGTTGTTTAAATCTGTGCCAAGGTTTCAGGCAAAAAGGAAATAGGATCTTTATCTGAATACCGTCTGTTAACCAATTTTTTGGAAATTCTGTTTCAGATAATTGAACACCATTATAAGTGCATTTAACATGCATTTCTTGATTCCAATCCTTTAAATCTTCGGACCACTCAGGAAATTGAAATAATAACATACGGGCAATGTTTTTAGCTATTATCAATGAAGGTAATATAATATATTTTCTAAGAATTGATTGGGTTATTAACACGGAACCCCTTATTACTTGAGCAGGTAAAATGCTATCCCAGGCTTCTGCTATTTCTATCCGCATTTTTTCTTCTCTTTTGTATTTTTCTCTTTTGTCCTCGTCTTTTTTCTCGATCTTTTTTTCTATATAATCAGAAATTTTTGATTCTTTATCAACGTTTTTACATATCCAATTTCGAGATATTAGTTTCAGCGGCCCAGAAATATCAAAAGAAAAAAAGAGGGGTTTGTCTACTCTGTCCAAAAAAAGTGGGGAATGCACATTTGCTTGAAACAGTTCCAAAGTAATTGTTTTACGTCTTTGAGCACGCATGGAACCTTTTATTATGTCGCGACGAAAATCCGATTGTTGCGAATAGCGTAGCAAAGCCACTTCGTTTGTTTGATCAGGATCATTAGCATCCTTGGTATTAGTATAAGTATCGGCGTTTGCCTGGTTATTATTAAAAATCACTACGCGCTTGGATTTTCTTGAACGAATTTCATGCTCCGCTGTTACATTTTCCTCGTTTTCTCCCTCCTGTTGTTCTAAATCGTCGATTAATTTATATGACCATCGAGGAACCTTTTTACTTATTTCTTTTATTCCAATAGATTTTTTTCTAATTGTTTGATTGTTGGGATTAGTTATAACTATATCGAATAAAAATTTAAAAATTTTGACTCGATCCTTGGAATCGATATTTCCCTGTTCATCTTCTGTCAATGTCAATAAAGAGAGTTCTTTTTCTTTTGATAATGATTTTATATTGAATGTATCTAGTGTCTGTTCGATTTCGTGATAATCAGTAGTAAGAAGTATAGCATGAATCTTATTTATCCAAAATGGATCCGTGTTTTTTTTTTTAGAAGTTTGATTTATGCTTAAAGGTGAAACCCATTTTTTTATTCTTCCGCGGTAGGGTCCATGCAAGAAAGGGTCATATATTTTAGGCAAGTATTCTCTTTTAGTTTCATTATTAGAGAATCTAGTCCTTTTTTCAAGTATGCTCAGATCAAAAGATTCCTTATCTAAAGATTCGACTCTTTTTATAAACTCCTTACTTAAATTTCTTCTTTTTAGTTCATTGATAAAACTCCAATCAGTATACAATTCATCAGAAAACCCTTTTTCTGGTGTGAAAAAATATATTTTTTTTTGTATCATTTCTCCAAAACTTGCTAAACTGGGTGGATACGTAAAAGATATTTTTTCTTTTCCATCACTTTGACATGTATAAAAAAAATACTGTGACATTTCATTTTTTATAGCATTTTCAAACCGGTCATTTTTTATATATCGCAAAGGTCGATTCCATCGTTTAGAATCAAAAAGAAGCGTCACAAGAGGTTTTTCAAACCATAATAAATATTTATCTTCTTTTTTTTTTAATATTTCTAACTTCGAACTTTCTTGATTCCCATCCAGATAAGAAGTTTCATAAACTGGTCTATTTTTATAGTATGTCTCTTTAAAGGGAAAGTGGAGTTCGCCCTTTATTTTTTTTTTTTTCTTTCCAGTCGCTCGTAGCTTTTCTGTTTCATCGATTTTGCTCGGACCCGTTCTTTCCTCAGAAAAAAGGGAAGAAGAAGTATTTTCTTCGGTGGATACCTCTTGTTCCTGTTTATCCTCCCCCCCTTCAGAAATAGTTTCTATTTCTATAGTTCTTTCTTCCTCACCTTCCC